GAATCCGTTACTTGAACGAAAATGGATCTTGTGGAATCATATTGAATATTTGACAATACATTCCGTACCTTGCTAAAAAACCGATCCTTGTTTACCAACCACACATTGTCTAACCAAATCAAATTATCTCTCGATACGTTCCTCAAAAAATCCGATTCGTGCTGATTCTTCCCCCAACTAACGAAGAGATCTTGGCGGAATTGCCACATATGAAATTGAGCACAATTTTGCAAAGAAATACCCCACTTGTTTCTCGAGAAGAGATGGGAAACATGCTCAATTGATTGAATAGTTGCCTCAGCTCCTTGTTGTTTGAAGAAACCCCCCCCTTCAATTGGTCTTTTTTCACGAAAAGCAGACATGAGATAACAAATCAAGTCTTTCCCTAAGACTTCGAATAGCTGTCCCGAATTCAAGTTGAGTATGTTTTGCTTCTTCCTCGGAGAAAGACGATCAAACAATTCCCAATCATGGTCCTTGCGGATCAGATCATCCGTATAGGATAAAAAAAGAAACTCCATATATTTGCTATCTTTCTCTTTGAATGAGATCTCAATTCCAGCTACGGTTTTATTAGATACCTTACAACTAGAATCCCTCTTTTTTCCGATCCGGTTCCTCCACCACCGCGAACCCCGGTCAGGCATGATACACTTTTTATTTATTGGGAGAACCCAAGTACTCTCTTGCGGATCCATGAAACAACTCTCAGAAATCTTTTTCCTTTTTGGAAGATACAGGAGCGAAACAATCAACCTATTGATATTGGAAGACCAAAAAGATTCTTCCAATGTCTCATTTCTGGGTCCAATGGAATTCATAGGTATAGGAAGAAGGCCCATCAAATAGAGATTTTTTCTTTCGACCATCTTTCGATTGTTAATACGAGATATAAGGACCGCTACTACAAGCAGTACTATACCTTTGATCGTGAAATATCGATTGCTTCTTGAACCCTGTGAATCACGTGAAAGTAGGATACTCCAAATTCGGGGGTCAAAGAGTTTCATAAAACGTTCTTGGTGGAAAAAAATGTGAGTGAAAGATCCTACTGAATCGAATTTGATCCATGAATCTAAGAAATAGTGAGAATTCTTGATCTCTCTCAATATCTCTCTCAATTCGAAGATCCAGGATTTGAATTGATGTCGTTTCATTGACTCCTCCTAAAGATTTCATTTCAATTGGAATTTGGTTATTCACGATGTACGATGATCCCTGTTAAGCATCCATGGCTGAATGGTTAAAGCGCCCAACTCATAATTGGCAAATTCGTAGGTTCAATTCCTGCTGGATGCACGCCAATGGGAACGTTCAATAAGTCTATTGGAATTGGCTCTGTATCAATGGAATCTCATCATCCATACATAAAGAATTGGTATGGTATATTCATACCATAACATATGAACAGTAAGAACTAGAATTCTTATCGATACTGGAACTCATAGGGAAGAAAATGGATTTATGGATGGAATCAAATATGCAGTATTTACAGAAAAAAGTATTCGGTTATTGGGGAACAATCAATATACTTCTAATGTCGAATCAGGATCAACTAGGACAGAAATAAAGCATTGGGTCGAACTCTTCTTTGGTGTCAAGGTAATAGCTATGAATAGTCATCGAGTCCCGGGAAAGGGTAGAAGAATGGGACCTATTATGGGACATACAATGCATTACAAACGTATGATCATTACGCTTCAACCGGGTTATTCTATTCCACCTCTTATAGAGAAAAGAACTTAAAGAAAAATACTTAATAACACGGCGATACATTTATACAAAACTTCTACCCCGAGCACACGCAATGGAGCCATAGACAGTCAAGTGAAATCCAATCCACGAAATCATTTGATCCATGGACAGCGTCGTTGTAGTAAAGGTCGTAATGCCAGAGGAATCATTACCGCAGGGCATAGGGGGGGAGGTCATAAGCGTCTATACCGTAAAATCGATTTTCAACGGAATAAAAAAGACATATCTGGTAGAATCGTAACCATAGAATACGACCCTAATCGAAATGCATACATTTGTCTCATACACTATGGGGATGGTGAGAAGAGATATATTTTACATCCCAGAGGGGCTATAATTGGAGATACCATTGTTTCTGGTACCGAAGTTCCTATATCAATGGGAAATGCCCTACCTTTGAGTGCGGTTTGAACTATTGATTTACGTAATTGGAAGTAACCAATTAGGTTTACGACGAAACCTAGAAATCGATCACTGATCCAATTTGACTACCTCTACGGGAGAAACCTCAGCAGAAAACTGTTGAGTAACGGCAGCAAGTGATTGAGTTCAGTAGTTCCTCATAGAAAATTATTGACTCTAGAGATATGGTAATATGGAGAAGACAAAATTGTTTGAAGCACGCACAGAACCGGAAGCGCCCCTTGTTTCAATCAAAGAAAGGAGGACGGGTTATTCACATTTAATTTGATGGTCAGAGGCGAATTGAAAGCTAAGCAGTGGTAATTATAAAGATCCCCCGGGG